GCTAGCGTAGCTTAATTAAAGCATAACACTGAAGATGTTAAGACAGACCTTAGAATGGTCTCGTAAGCACAAAGGTTTGGTCCTGTCTTTACTGTCAGCTTTAGCTGAACTTACACATGCGAGTATCCGCACCCCTGTGAGAATGCCCTAAAGTTCCCCACCGGAAACAAGGAGCTGGTATCAGGCTCAAAATCTAGCCCATGACACCTTGCTAAGCCACACCCCCAAGGGATTTCAGCAGTGATAAACATTAAGCCATAAGTGAAAACTTGACTTAGTTAAAGCTAAGAAGGCCGGTAAAACTCGTGCCAGCCACCGCGGTTATACGAGAGGCCTAAGTTGACAGACAACGGCGTAAAGAGTGGTTAAGGAAAAATTTATACTAAAGCCGAACATCCTCAAGACTGTCGTACGTTTCCGAGGATATGAAGTCCCCCTACGAAAGTGGCTTTAACTCTCCTGACCCCACGAAAGCTGTGACACAAACTGGGATTAGATACCCCACTATGCTCAGCCGTAAACTTAGATAAGACTTTACATAACTTATCCGCCAGGGTACTACGAGCATTAGCTTGAAACCCAAAGGACTTGGCGGTGCTTCAAACCCACCTAGAGGAGCCTGTTCTAGAACCGATAATCCCCGTTAAACCTCACCCTCTCTTGTTCTTCCCGCCTATATACCGCCGTCGTCAGCCTACCCTGTGAAGGCCCTATAGTGAGCATAATCAGTAAAACTTAAAACGCCAGGTCGAGGTGTAGCATATGAGAGGGGAAGAAATGGGCTACATTCCCTAAATCCGGGCATACGGATAGTATAATGAAAAGTATATTAGAAGGAGGATTTAGCAGTAAGCAGAAAATAGAGTGTCCTGCTGAAACTGGCCCTGAAGCGCGCACACACCGCCCGTCACCCTCCCCAAAACCCCTAAAAAGACTAAATAAAACCATTAATCTAATAAAGGGGAGGCAAGTCGTAACATGGTAAGTGTACCGGAAGGTGCACTTGGTTAACCAGAGCATAGCTAAGACAGTAAAGCATCTCCCTTACACTGAGAAGACACCCGTGCAAATCGGGTTGCCCTGACGCCAAACAGCTAGCCCGCCCCACTAACACCATCACAAACATATAACTACACCCTAAATTACTAACAAGTAACCAATAAACCATTCTTCCCCTTTAGTATGGGAGACAGAAAAAGAACAAGGCGCAATAGAGAAAGTACCGCAAGGGAACGCTGAAAGAGAAATGAAATAAACCAGTAAAGCACTAAAAAGCAAAGATTAAGACTTGTACCTTTTGCATCATGAATTAGCCAGTAATCATTAAGCAAAATGAATTTTAGTTTAACTCCCCGAAACTAGGTGAGCTACTCCAAGGCAGCCTGATAATAGGGCAAACCCTTCTCTGTGGCAAAAGAGTGGGAAGAACTTTGAGTAGCGGTGAAAAGCCTCCCGAACCTAGTAATAGCTGGTTGCCTGAGAAATGAATAGAAGTTCAGCCTCCTCCCTTCTTTCCCCCATTATGGAAACACCTTAACCAGGGAAAAAGAAGAGAAGAGAGTTAGTCAAAGAAGGGACAGCTTCTTTGAAGAAAGATACAACTTTCTTAGGAGGTTAAAAATCAAACTTAATTAAGGCCTTATGTTCAGGTGGGCCTAAAAGCAGCCACCCTAAGAGAAAGCGTTATAGCTCGAACATTTTTACTTCCTTTAATACTGATCAACCAATTTTACACCCCTTATTCTAACAGGCCCTTCTATTACACAATAGAAGAGATAATGCTAATATGAGTAATAAGAGATGAAGATTCTCTCCAAGCATGAGTGTACATCAGAACAGACATCCTGCCGAAAATTAACGGCCCCAAACAAAGAGGGCATTGGAAAAACAAACAGATAACTAGAAGACCTTCCAACAAATACCGTTAACCCTACACTGGAATGCTAACCTGGAAAGACCTAAAGGAGAAGAAGGAACTCGGCAAACATATTTCGGCCTCGCCTGTTTACCAAAAACACCGCCTCTTGCTAAAAAAGTATAAGAGGTCCCGCCTGCCCTGTGACAAAAAGTTTAACGGCCGCGGTATCTTGACCGTGCGAAGGTAGCGCAATCACTTGTTTCTTAAATGGAGACCTGTATGAATGGCATAACGAGGGCCAACCTGTCTCCTTCTCCCAGTCAATGAAATTGATCTCCCCGTGCAGAAGCGGGGATAAGCACATAAGACGAGAAGACCCTTTGGAGCTTTAGACTGCAAGCAGACCATGCTAATTAGACCTGATCAAAGGAACTAAGCCAATTGGACATCTGCCCTAATGTCTTCGGTTGGGGCGACCACGGGGAAACACAAAACCCCCATGAGGAGCAGGAGAACTTTTCTCCCAGAACTAAGACCGACAGGTCTAAGTACCAGAAATTCTGACCAAAAGATCCGGCCAAGCCGATCAACGGACCAAGTTACCCTAGGGATAACAGCGCAATCCCCTTTTAGAGCCCATATCGACAAGGGGGTTTACGACCTCGATGTTGGATCAGGACATCCCAATGGTGCAGCCGCTATTAAGGGTTCGTTTGTTCAACGATTAAAGTCCTACGTGATCTGAGTTCAGACCGGAGTAATCCAGGTCAGTTTCTATCTATGAGATGTTCTCTTCTAGTACGAAAGGACCGAAGAGAAGAGGCCTATACTTCAGGAATGCCTCCCCCTCACCTACTGAAAACAACTAAAATAGGCAAAAGGACATACCCCTTAAACCGTAAAGAACGGCACGTTAGGATGGCAGAGCCCGGTGATTGCAAAAGGCCTAAGCCCTTACCACAGAGGTTCAAGTCCTCTTCTTAACTATGCTCCAAATAATTTTAACCCTTATTATTAACCCACTTATTCTCACCATTTTTGTATTGCTTGCAGTAGCCCTCCTGACCCTTGTTGAACGAAAAGTTTTAGGTTACATACAACTGCGAAAGGGACCTAATGTAGTAGGCCCCTATGGCTTACTCCAACCAATTGCAGACGGCTTAAAACTATTTATAAAAGAACCCGTGCGCCCCTCCACCTCATCACCGATCTTGTTCCTCCTGACACCCATACTAGCGTTAACACTGGCCATTACTCTATGAGCCCCCATACCCATGCCATTCTCAGTGGCTGACCTTAACCTAGGGATTCTCTTCATCCTAGCCCTATCAAGTCTTGCTGTATACTCCATTCTAGGCTCTGGCTGGGCCTCAAATTCAAAATATGCCCTTATCGGAGCTATCCGAGCTGCCGCACAAACCATCTCTTATGAGGTGAGCTTGGGGCTGATCCTCCTTAATGCCGTAGTCTTCACAGGAAACTTTACTCTACAAACATTTAGCACTGCACAAGAAGCAACATGACTTATCCTGCCTGCATGACCTCTAGCTGCAATATGATACATTTCCACGCTAGCAGAAACTAACCGAGCCCCTTTTGACCTAACAGAAGGTGAATCCGAATTAGTATCAGGATTTAACGTTGAATATGCTGGAGGTCCTTTCGCCTTATTCTTCCTTGCCGAATACGCCAACATTCTTCTCATGAACACACTATCTGCCACACTATTCTTAGGAACAACAATTTACCACTTCTCCCCCGAGCTTACTTCTATAGGCCTTATGATTAAAGCAGCCATGCTATCCACCCTCTTCCTTTGGGTACGAGCCTCTTACCCTCGGTTCCGATACGACCAGTTAATACACCTTATTTGAAAAAATTTCCTCCCCCTGACCCTAGCATTAGTTATTTGACATCTTGCCGTACCTATTTCATTTTCGGGCCTTCCCCCTCACTTATAGCCCTGGAGTTGTGCCTGAAGTAAAGGGCCACTTTGATAGAGTGAAAAATGAGGGTTAAAGTCCCTCCGACTCCTTAGAAAGAAGGGGCTCGAACCCTACCTGAAGAGATCAAAACTCTTAGTGCTTCCACTACACCACTTCCTAGTAAAGTCAGCTAAATAAAGCTTTTGGGCCCATACCCCAAAAATGTTGGTTAAAATCCTTCCTTTACTAATGAACCCTTACATCCTCGCCACCATAATTTTTGGACTAGGGCTAGGAACTACAGTTACCATCACAAGCTCACACTGATTCTTGGCCTGAATGGGCCTGGAAATTAATACACTAGCCATCATTCCACTCATAGCCCAAACCCACCACCCCCGAGCAGTAGAAGCTACTACTAAATATTTCCTCACCCAAGCAACTGCTGCCACAACAATCCTGTTTGCTTGCACCACAAACGCATGATTAACAGGACAATGAGACATCTACCAACTCACACACCCATTCCCCGCTATAATAATTTATCTTGCCCTTGCCCTAAAGATTGGACTAGCCCCCCTTCACGCCTGACTGCCAGAAGTGCTACAAGGATTAGACCTAACGACTGGACTGATCCTCTCCACATGACAGAAACTAGCCCCATTCGCTCTACTCCTCCAAATCCAACCGACTGACTCAACCATCCCTATTATTCTAGGATTAACATCAACTCTAATTGGTGGCTGAGGGGGATTGAACCAAACACAGTTGCGAAAGATTCTTGCCTACTCATCAATCGCACACCTAGGGTGAATGCTCCTAGTTATTCAATTCTCCCCTTCACTGACTTTCTTAACCCTAATTACTTACATCCTAATGACCTCCGCAACCTTCCTTATTTTCAAAGCGAATAAGTCCACGAACATTAACTCCCTGGCTACCTCATGAACCAAATCACCAGCGCTAACCTCTTTAACCCCCCTTATTCTTCTATCCCTAGGTGGTCTTCCACCCCTTACGGGATTCATACCAAAGTGGTTAATTCTCCAAGAATTAACTAAACAAGAGCTGAGCCTAACCGCCACCCTAGCTGCCCTCTCAGCCCTTCTAAGCCTATACTTCTACTTACGACTATCCCATGCCATAACGCTAACAATGTCTCCTAATAATTTAGCCGGAACAACCCCATGACGTCTAACTACTAACCACCAAACCATACCCCTGGCAACCGTTACCTCAGCGACCATTTGCCTCCTTCCACTTACCCCCGCCCTAACAACTATTCTTACCATTTAGAGACTTAGGATAGAATTAAGACCAAGGGCCTTCAAAGCCCTAAGCAGGAGTGAAAATCTCCTAGTCTCTGATAAGACTTACGGGACACTAACCCACATCTTCTGCATGCAAAGCAGACACTTTAATTAAGCTAAAGCCTTACTAGACAGATAGGCCTCGATCCTACAAACTCTTAGTTAACAGCTAAGCGCTCAAGCCAGCGAGCATCAATCTAACTTTCCCCCGCCTAGCTTCACACAAATAGGCGGGGGAAAGCCCCGGCAGGCGCTAACCTGCTTCTTCAGATTTGCAATCTAACATGATAACACCTCGGAGCTGTTGATAAGAAGAGGATTCAAACCTCTGTCTATGGAGCTACAATCCACCGCTTAAAACTCAGCCATCCTACCTGTGGCAATCACACGCTGATTTTTCTCAACCAATCACAAAGATATTGGCACCCTTTATTTAGTATTTGGTGCCTGAGCAGGAATAGTAGGGACAGCCCTAAGCCTTCTTATTCGAGCAGAACTAAGCCAACCAGGCTCTCTCCTTGGAGACGACCAAATTTACAACGTAATTGTTACAGCACATGCCTTTGTAATAATTTTCTTTATAGTAATGCCAATTATAATTGGTGGCTTTGGAAACTGACTCGTACCCCTTATGATCGGAGCCCCCGACATGGCATTCCCTCGAATAAATAACATGAGCTTTTGACTTCTTCCACCCTCCTTCCTTCTACTCCTAGCCTCTTCAGGAGTCGAAGCTGGGGCCGGGACAGGATGAACAGTGTACCCCCCTCTAGCAGGAAACCTAGCCCACGCTGGAGCATCTGTTGACCTAACAATTTTTTCACTCCATCTAGCAGGAATCTCATCAATTCTAGGGGCGATTAACTTTATTACAACAATTATTAATATAAAACCTCCTGCAATTTCACAGTATCAAACCCCACTTTTCGTATGAGCAGTTCTTATTACAGCAGTTCTTCTGCTTCTCTCTCTTCCCGTTCTTGCAGCAGGGATTACTATACTTCTTACAGACCGAAATTTAAACACAACATTCTTTGACCCTGCCGGAGGAGGTGACCCAATTCTTTACCAACATTTATTTTGATTCTTCGGCCATCCAGAAGTGTACATTCTTATTTTACCAGGCTTTGGAATAATTTCTCATATCGTAGCTTATTACTCAGGTAAAAAAGAACCATTTGGCTATATGGGGATGGTGTGAGCTATAATAGCAATCGGACTTTTAGGTTTTATCGTTTGAGCCCACCACATGTTCACTGTGGGGATGGACGTAGACACACGTGCCTACTTCACATCAGCCACTATAATTATCGCGATCCCTACTGGTGTAAAAGTATTTAGCTGACTCGCCACTCTTCACGGAGGTACAATTAAATGAGAAACCCCTCTCCTATGGGCTCTAGGCTTTATTTTCCTATTTACAGTAGGAGGCCTAACAGGAATTGTGCTAGCCAATTCCTCTCTTGACATCGTGCTCCACGATACATATTACGTAGTAGCCCACTTCCACTATGTCCTATCAATAGGAGCTGTGTTTGCAATCATGGCAGCCTTTGTCCATTGATTCCCTCTATTTTCAGGATATACTCTTCATGAAACTTGAACAAAAATCCACTTCGGGATTATATTCATCGGAGTCAACCTTACCTTCTTCCCACAACATTTCCTAGGTCTTGCAGGAATGCCTCGACGATATTCTGACTACCCAGACGCCTATACACTATGAAACACAGTCTCCTCTATCGGCTCTCTCATCTCTTTAATTGCCGTAATTATATTCCTATTCATTATTTGAGAAGCTTTCGCTGCAAAACGAGAAGTTCTGTCTGTAGAACTCACATCAACTAACGTTGAGTGACTTCACGGCTGCCCGCCTCCTTACCACACATTCGAAGAACCTGCCTTCGTTCAAATCAAACAGACTATCTAACCCTACGAGAAAGGGAGGAATTGAACCCCCATAAATTGGTTTCAAGCCAACCACATAACCGCTCTGTCACTTTCTTAATAAGACACTAGTAAAGAAGATATTACATTGCTTTGTCAAGGCAAAATCGTGGGTTAAACCCCCGCGTGTCTTAAACACATGTCTCACCCCTCCCAACTAGGATTTCAAGATGCAGCCTCCCCTGTAATAGAAGAACTTCTCCACTTTCACGACCATGCTTTAATGATTGTCTTCCTGATTAGCACACTAGTTCTTTATATTATTGTAGCTATAGTAACAACTAAGCTAACCAACAAATTTATTTTGGACTCACAAGAAATCGAAATCATTTGAACAGTCCTTCCAGCCATTATTCTTATTCTCATCGCACTACCATCCCTACGAATTCTTTACCTCATAGATGAAATTAATGACCCTCATTTAACAATTAAAGCCATGGGCCATCAATGATATTGAAGCTACGAATATACAGATTATGAAGACCTAGGTTTCGACTCATACATAATCCCCACCCAAGATCTGACCCCTGGCCAATTCCGACTCCTAGAAGCCGACCACCGTATAGTAATCCCTGTGGAATCCCCCATTCGAGTTTTAGTCTCCGCAGAAGATGTTCTTCACTCATGAGCCGTCCCAAGCCTTGGTGTAAAAATAGACGCAGTACCTGGACGTCTAAACCAAACAGCCTTCATTGCATCCCGACCTGGAGTGTTTTACGGCCAATGCTCTGAAATTTGCGGAGCAAACCACAGCTTTATACCTATTGTAGTTGAAGCCGTCCCATTAGAACACTTTGAAAACTGATCCTCTTTAATACTTGAAGACGCATCGCTAAGAAGCTAAATAGGGTCTAGCGTTAGCCTTTTAAGCTAAAGAATGGTGGCCCCCAACCACCCTTAGCGAAATGCCCCAACTCAACCCCGCACCGTGATTTGCCATCTTAGTCTTTTCTTGGTTTATCTTTTTAACAATTATTCCCCCTAAAGTCCTTGCACACTCCTTCCCTAATGAACCAACCCCTCAAAGCACAAAACTTCCAAAAACAGAATCCTGAAACTGACCATGATAGTTAACTTCTTTGATCAATTTATGAGTCCAGTCTTCCTAGGCATCCCCCTAATCGCTCTTGCTCTAAGCCTTCCCTGAACCCTGTTCCCACGGCCGTCAGCCCGGTGACTCCACAACCGTACATTAACCCTACAAAATTGGTTTATAAACCGCTTCACACAGCAGATTTTTCTGCCCATTCCACTGTTAGGCCACCGTTGAGCCCTTATCCTAATGTCCTTAATAATTTTCCTCCTGACCTTAAATATGTTAGGCCTCCTCCCTTATACATTTACACCAACTACGCAACTCTCTATAAACATGGCTATTGCCACTCCTTTATGATTGGCAACCGTCATCATCGGTATGCGAAACCAGCCGACACACGCCCTAGGTCATTTACTCCCAGAAGGAACTCCGACCCTTCTAATCCCGATCCTAATTATTATCGAAACAATTAGCCTTTTTATTCGGCCAATCGCCCTAGGAGTGCGGCTTACAGCCAACCTAACTGCAGGCCACCTACTCATCCAGTTGATCGCAACCGCTGCATTCCAACTTTTACCTATTATACCAGCTGTTGCTCTATCTACAACCGTTCTGTTATTCCTTCTCACCCTTCTTGAAGTTGCCGTAGCTATGATTCAAGCCTACGTATTTGTCCTCCTCCTAAGCTTATATCTACAAGAAAACGTCTAATGGCCCACCAAGCACATGCATATCATATAGTAGACCCCAGCCCCTGACCACTTACAGGGGCCGTCGCCGCCCTGCTAATAACTTCAGGATTAGCAATCTGAATACATTTTCACACAATAACCCTTATAACATTAGGACTTGTTCTTCTACTTTTAACCATGTATCAATGATGACGGGATATTATCCGAGAAGGCACATTCCAAGGACACCATACACCCCCAGTCCAAAAAGGGCTACGCTACGGTATAATCCTCTTCATCACCTCAGAAGTTTTCTTCTTCCTAGGCTTCTTCTGAGCCTTCTACCATTCCAGCCTCGCCCCAACCCCTGAACTAGGCGGCTGCTGACCTCCCACAGGAATTACAACACTAGACCCATTTGAAGTACCCCTGCTTAACACAGCTGTTCTTCTTGCATCGGGAGTAACAGTAACCTGAGCTCACCATAGCATTATGGAAGGCCAACGTAAACAAACAATTCAGTCTCTTACTCTAACTATCTTACTAGGCTTCTACTTTACTTTCCTTCAAGCAATAGAATACTATGAAGCACCATTTACAATTGCAGACGGAGTTTATGGGGCCACATTCTTTGTTGCCACAGGCTTCCACGGCCTACATGTAATTATCGGTTCAACATTCCTTGCCGTTTGTCTCCTACGACAAGTCCAGTACCACTTTACATCCGAACATCATTTTGGATTCGAAGCCGCCGCCTGATATTGACACTTCGTGGACGTCGTATGACTTTTCCTATACATCTCTATCTACTGATGAGGATCATAATCTTTCTAGTATTAAGCTAGTACATGTGACTTCCAATCACTCAGTCTTGGTTAAAGTCCAAGGAAAGATAATGAACTTACTCCTAACGGTTATCCTTATTTCCACTGCCCTCTCTATTATTTTAGCTATCGTATCATTTTGACTCCCTCAGATAACCCCTGATTATGAAAAGCTATCTCCTTACGAATGCGGGTTCGACCCTTTAGGCTCAGCTCGCCTCCCTTTCTCCTTACGATTCTTCCTAGTGGCTATTCTTTTCCTATTATTCGACCTAGAGATTGCTCTTCTCCTCCCCCTCCCATGAGGGGATCAGCTTTCCTCCCCGTTAACAACATTCATCTGGGCATCCGCCATCCTTGGTCTTCTAACCTTAGGCTTAATTTATGAATGAATTCAGGGAGGACTTGAATGAGCTGAATAAGCAGTTAGTTTAAGAAAAACATTTGATTTCGGCTCAAAAACTTATGGTTTAAGTCCATAACCGCTTAATGACTCCTACCCATTTTACCTTCTCGTCACTATTTTTTCTAGGATTGGCCGGGCTAGCATTTCACCGAACCCATTTCCTATCTGCCTTATTATGCCTTGAGGGTATAATACTTTCCCTCTTCCTAGCACTTTCTTTATGGGCCTTACAACTAGACTCAACAAACTTTGCGGCATCACCAGTATTACTTCTAGCTTTTTCAGCTTGCGAAGCTAGTGCTGGACTAGCCTTACTCGTCGCCACAGCCCGTACGCATGGCACGGACCGCCTACAAAGCCTTAACCTTTTACAATGCTAAAAGTTCTCCTGCCAACTATTATACTCCTTCCCGTCACCTGATTAACCCCCTATAAAAAACTCTGAGCAACTACCCTTATATATAGCCTTATTATTGCTTTAATTAGCTTATCTTGACTTAAAATACCTGCCGAAACAGGGTGAACATACCTCAGCCTATATATAGCCACAGACTCACTTTCGACCCCCTTATTGGTTCTAACATGCTGACTTCTCCCTCTAATGATTCTAGCTAGCCAGAATCATATGGCCACAGAACCAGAAAACCGACAGCGGACCTACATTCTGCTCCTAACATCCCTTCAAATTTTCCTCATTTTAGCCTTCGGCGCAACAGAATTAATCATGTTCTACGTAATATTTGAAGCCACTTTAATTCCGACACTGTTTATTATTACACGATGAGGAAACCAGACAGAACGACTGAATGCAGGCACATACTTTTTATTTTATACACTAGCCGGGTCTCTACCCCTATTGGTTGCGCTTCTCCTTTTGCAAAACTCCACAGGCTCCCTATCCCTTTTAACCCTTCAACACGCTGCCGTCTCCCCTCTCTCCACCTATGCGGATAAAATTTGGTGGGCCGGCTGCCTAATTGCCTTCTTAGTAAAAATACCCCTCTACGGGGCCCACCTTTGACTTCCAAAAGCCCATGTAGAAGCACCCATCGCGGGGTCAATAGTACTAGCAGCCGTCCTCCTGAAACTCGGCGGGTACGGTATAATGCGAATAATAATCTCACTCGAACCATTGACCAAAGAACTCAGTTACCCATTTATTATCCTGGCCCTTTGAGGTGTGCTTATAACAGGTTCTATTTGCCTACGCCAAACCGACCTGAAGTCCCTAATTGCCTACTCATCTGTTAGCCATATAGGATTAGTTGCCGCAGGAATCCTCATCCAAACCCCATGAGGATTTACAGGCGCTTTAATTCTTATAATTGCCCACGGTTTAACATCTTCTGCGCTTTTCTGCCTCGCCAACACTAACTATGAGCGAACTCACAGCCGAACAATAATTTTAGCCCGTGGTATACAAATAGCACTACCCTTAATAGCCTCATGGTGATTCCTAGCCAGCTTAGCAAACCTTGCTCTACCCCCACTTCCTAATCTAATGGGGGAGCTAATAATCTTATCTTCTCTCTTTAACTGATCCCCATGGACCCTTGCATTAACCGGTACAGGGACCCTCATTACAGCAGGTTATTCCCTTTATATATTTTTAATAACGCAACGGGGGCCTTTGCCCGTCCACATAATTGCCATTAACCCCACACATTCACGGGAACATCTCCTCATCACCCTTCACATAATTCCCCTCCTTCTACTTATTCTGAAACCTGAGCTAATCTGAGGTTGAACAGCTTGTAGATATAGTTTAACAAAAATGCTAGATTGTGATTCTAGAGACAGAGGTTAGACTCCCCTTATCCACCGAGAGAGGCTCGGAAGCAACGATGACTGCTAATTTTCGTCTCCTTGGTTAAACCCCATGGCTCACTCGAACAGCTTCTAAAGGATAACAGCTCATCCATTGGTCTTAGGAACCAAAAACTCTTGGTGCAAATCCAAGTAGCAGCTATGCCCTACACCCCACTTATAATAACATCGAGCCTATTCTTCTCACTGATTCTCTTAGCTATCCCTGCCATTTCAACTTTCGTTAACTCTCCCCCTCCTTTTCCGGCCCTGTCCGCTCAAATCAAAACAGCTGTTAAGATAGCATTCTTTATTAGCCTACTGCCCCTTTTTCTGTTCCTTAATGAAGGAGCCGAAACTGTCACTACCAACCTAGTTTGGATAAATACATTACTCTTTGATATTAATATTAGCCTTAAATTTGATTTATACTCAACTGTTTTCTTACCTATTGCCCTCTACGTAACTTGATCCATCCTTGAATTTGCCTCCTGATACATACATGCTGACCCTAACAAAGACCGATTCTTCAAATACTTACTCATTTTCCTTATCGCCATGATAATTCTCGTCACAGCAAACAACATGTTTCAACTATTTATCGGATGAGAAGGGGTCGGAATTATATCTTTCCTTCTAATTGGTTGATGATACGGACGAGCTGATGCCAACACCGCAGCACTTCAAGCCGTCTTATACAATCGAGTAGGAGACATTGGCCTTATTCTAGCGATAGCATGAATCGCAATAACCACAAACTCCTGGGAACTACAGCAAATCTTCACACTGACAAAAGACATGAACCTAACACTTCCATTAATCGGCCTAATCGTAGCAGCAACTGGAAAGTCCGCACAATTTGGCTTACACCCATGGCTTCCATCCGCTATGGAAGGCCCCACACCAGTCTCCGCGCTACTTCACTCAAGCACAATAGTTGTTGCCGGAATCTTCCTTTTGATCCGCCTGAGCCCCCTGTTAGAGAATGACACAACAGCTTCTACAATCTGTCTTTGCCTCGGAGCCCTAACCACTTTATTCACTGCAACTTGTGCTCTAACACAAAACGACATTAAGAAAATCGTTGCATTCTCAACATCAAGCCAGCTCGGATTAATAATAGTTACAATTGGCCTAAACCAACCCCAACTTGCTTTCTTCCACATCTGCACTCATGCATTCTTTAAGGCTATACTCTTCCTATGCTCCGGATCAATTATTCACAGCCTAAACGACGAACAGGATATTCGGAAAATAGGAGGCATGCAACACTTAGCCCCATTCACCTCTTCCTGCTTAACTATTGGGAGCCTTGCTTTAACAGGCACCCCTTTCCTAGCAGGCTTCTTCTCTAAAGACGCCATCATTGAAGCACTGAACACATCTTACCTAAACGCCTGGGCCCTAACCCTAACCCTAATCGCCACATCATTCACAGCAGTTTACAGCCTACGAGTTATCTTCTTTGTATCCATAGGAAATCCCCGATTCAACCCCCTCTCCCCCATTAATGAAAACAGCCCCGAAGTAATTAACCCCATTAAACGGCTGGCATGGGGAAGCATCCTGGCTGGCCTCCTAATCACCTCCAACATTCTTCCCCTAAAAACCCCCGTGATGACAATACATCCCACACTCAAAATAGCTGCCATCTTAGTCACCATTATTGGAGTATTAACAGCCCTAGAACTCGCATCCTTAACAACTAAACAATTTAAAACGCTCCCAAAACTTAACCTTCACCACTTCTCAAACATACTAGGCTTCTTCCCAGCGGTAATCCATCGAATAATACCTAAACTAAACCTCATTTTAGGACAAATAATTGCAACTCAAATGGTTGACCAGACCTGAATAGAAAAAGTGGGCCCAAAAACAGTCTCTACTTTAAATAAACCCCTTGCTACTACTATAAGTAACATCCAACGAGGGATAATTAAAACTTATCTCTCCCTGTTCTTCTTTACAATTGCTATGACTGTTCTACTCTTATTCTTCTAAACCGGACGAAGCGCCCCACGACTTAATCCCCGAACTAGCTCTAACACAACAAACAATGCTAGTAACAAAGCCAACCCACCTAAGATTAAAAACCCACCCCCCGTCGAGTAAATATTGACTATTCCTCAGACGTCCCCACAATGAACTGATGTTCCCACGTAATCCCCAGTTAAATACAAAGCTCCTTTATATCACCCCCCTCAAAACATCCCTGCAAGAACTGCCACAAAGAAAATAAATGTCCCCATGACACCCGCCGCTGATCAAACCCATCATTCCTCAGAATAAGGATCAGAAGCTAAAGCCATTGAATAAACGAACACAATTAATATCCCGCCTAAATAGATAATTAATAAAATCAAGGCGAAATAAGTACCCCCATGAATTGCTAAACTCCCACAACCAACGCCAGCAACCAAAACTAAAAATAAGGCGGCAATGTGGGGAATCGGATTAGAAGCAACTGAAGCTATTCCTAAAATTATACTTAATAAACACGTGTACCAAAGAGCTAACATGATTCTCGCCAGGATTTTCACCAGGACTTATGACTTGAAAAACCATCGTTGAATTCAACTACAAGAACAATAATGGCAAACTTACGAAAAACCCACCCTCTATTTAAAATTGCTAACGACGCAGTAATTGACCTACCAACCCCCGCTAATATCTCTGCATGATGAAACTTCGGCTCACTGCTAGGACTATGCTTAATCGCCCAAATCCTTACAGGGCTATTTCTTGCTATACACTATACCGCGGATATTTCCACAGCCTTCTCCTCCGTAGCACATATCTGCCGTGATGTAAATTACGGATGAATAATCCGGAACATGCATGCAAACGGTGCCTCTTTCTTCTTCGTATGTATTTACCTTCACATCGGACGAGGCCTTTATTACGGTTCCCACCTTAATAAAGAAACATGAAACGTTGGAGTAGTACTCCTCCTCCTTGTTATAATGACAGCATTTGTAGGCTACGTCCTCCCATGAGGACAAATGTCCTTCTGAGGAGCAACCGTCATTACCAACCTCTTGTCCGCCGTTCCATATATTGGAAATTCACTTGTTCAATGAATCTGAGGGGGCTTCTCAGTTGATAACGCCACCCTCACCCGATTCTTTACCTTCCACTTCCTTCTCCCCTTTGTAATCGCAGCAATAAGCATAATTCACCTTATCTTTCTTCACGAAGCCGGGTCGAATAACCCAACAGGAATCAATTCTGACGCTGACAAGATCTCCTTCCACCCCTACTTCTCGTACAAAGATATCCTAGGCTTTGCAGCTCTTTTAATTACACTAACCTCTTTAGCCCTATTCTCACCTAATCTACTAGGCGATCCAGACAACTTCACACCTGCAAACCCACTAGTGACACCGCCCCATATCAAACCAGAATGATACTTCCTCTTCGCATACGCAATCCTACGTTCAATCCCCAATAAACTTGGAGGAGTCCTAGCGCTACTTTCCTCCATTCTTGTACTATTCTTGGTCCCAATTCTTCAGACCTCTAAACAACGAAGCTTGACTTTCCGCCCATTGTCCCAGATCCTATTCTGGACCTTAGTAGCAGACGTAGTAATCCTTACATGAATCGGAGGGATACCAGTTGAACACCCTTATATTATTGTGGGCCAAATCGCATCCTTCATCTACTTCTCTATTTTCCTTGTACTAGCCCCCATTGCAGGGTTAGTTGAAAATAAAATTATTGAATGACAATGCACTAGTAGCTCAGCACTCAGAGCGTCGGCCTTGTAAGCCGAACGTCGAAGGTTAAAATCCTTCCTACTGCTTCAAAGAAAGGGGAGTTTAACCCCTACCCCTAACTCCCAAAGCTAGGATTCTAAATTAAACTATTCTCTGCCGGAACCCGCCCGAAACTACATATATGGACACGTACATATATATATATAGTACATAATATATGTATTAACACCATTAACATATATTAACCATTACATTATTTATATAGGACATATACTTATAATGCACATAAATTGATTTAAGTACTAAAACGGTGCATTAAACTTAGAACAACATAAATTTTTCTCATCAACTATCATTTCACTAAATACTAAGTAATAATATTAAGCTTCAAAGGAATAATCCACAGCCAAGAGATCAATTTTATCTGACATCCCGACAAAGTCAAATATTATGCACAGTAAGAGACCACCATCAGTTGATTTCTTAATGAAAACTCTTCTTGAAGGTCAAGGACAAAAATCGTGGGGGTTTCACTTCTTGATTTATTCCTGGCATTTGGTTCCTATTTCAGGTCCATTGCTTGATTTATTCCCCTATCTTCCCTTGACGCTGGCATAAGTTAATGGTGGAGTACATAATACGCGTTACCCAACATGCCGGGCGTTCACTCCAGCGGACAAGGGGTTCTCTTTTCTTTTTTCCTTTCGATTGACATTTCAGAGTGCAACGCGATTTATTAGTCAAGGTGGAACATTTCCTTGCACCTAAAAACGGGAGTGAATGTTGGAAAGATATTCATCTAAGAATTGCATAACTGATATCATGTGCATAACATATGAATTTTTCTCCTAACATCTCTATTATATATCCCCCTCGGCTTTTGCGGGTCAAACCCCCCCTACCCCCCCAATACTCGTGAGATCCTTATGATTCCTGCAAACCCCCCTTAAACAGGAGAATCCCTACGGTATTTATTTCATATTTGAGTTGTGTTAAAAATATTATAATATTTCTTTTTTGCGCTAGC